ATTCTCTGTGGATTTCTTGAATTTTAAACAAGAGGGGTTTCGTGGTACTAATTGAATTCAATCAACGGGATTAAGTCTCTTACGACTGGGTTAGGGTAAAATAAAAAATAGGAACAACGACTTAATCTGGACCTCTTAGTCTTTGTACCTAGACTAGCCCGTCTAGCATCCCATAAAAGAGGATCCTTTTTTGATTTATGATTCATATTCATCATCCCCATAGAATTCGGGGAGTAGATAGGACTTAAACAGCAATGGAAGGTATAAATTTTAATATCTATGTCTATCCGAATCTCATTAACAATCAATTCCATATGTAACAGATGTATTTTCTTTGAACCTCATTTTTAGACATTTTGTCTTTGGCTCTAATGAGAATAATTAGAAATCAATGTAACAATTGAGGCAGGGGGTGATTTAGACACTCTATTCACTTTATGGAAAGATTACAGAAAAATTACTGAACCGAAAGTCAAATACGTATAAAATGAAGAAATGCTTATATGTATGTATGTATTGTTATCATTCTATTTCAGTGACAACGGTGTTTCGATTTTTGTGAAAAAGATTTGTGATCCAAATATTTAACATAGAATATCCATAATTTAATTACTTCCAGTGACAATTGTTCAGTTTCTCTGATAGATACAGAAATCCCCTATTCTTTCAATTCTGATTTTATCAATCAGATGAAAGAATAATGACCTAAATCTTCCCTTACATATAAGTCTTTTTTATCCACTCCACAGAAAGAAATTGGATTTGCTTTTCGATCTATCTATATGCTTTAAATCAGTGATGATGGTTCAATTCGAAAAGAAACATGGATTTATCTCTCTTATGATGATCAAAATCAAATGCGGTACTTACTGTAAAACATTATTCAACTAATGATGTCGAAGTAGGAAATTTTTTCAATTAAATATTTTTAATGATTTCTTACGAGTCCTTGGTACTTGAAGACGTGTGAGATTGGTGAATCTATCCTATTGAGTCACTCAAAGATACAGATTCAAAAAGAACTTATTTATTCGTGTTATTTATATTTGTGTTATTTATAAATAATAAAAAAAAATGTTGCATTCATACGGGATTAAGTTGAATTCTTGCTGAGACTTCTTCAGAAAAATATCTACCTATCCAGATAGAAGGAAAAAAGTATGGATTACTATGTACCGACTGAACCAATGACTACTCATGATTCCATAATTGAATCAATTACATACCGGTTCCAAACTAGAGGAATGTTATGGTAAAACTTCGTTTGAAACGATGTGGTAGAAAGCAACGTGCGACTTGAAAGACATGATCAGCTGTGGATTCTTCCATCCACCATTTTAGATTATATAGGAATGAAAGTGCTCTTGGCTCGACATCTTTTGTTCTGTTCCAATAGAACCCCCATTTGGGGTGTAATGTAAATAGTACATGATATGATGGAGCTCGAGTAGAAAGGATTGATTCATTTCTCAGGGGCAAGGATCTAGGGTTAGTGCCAATCAATAAGTTGGAATAACTTCGTAAGTATATCTTCGATATAGAAATCGAAAGGATCCAATTCGAGCAAGTTTCAAATCCAAAAGGAAATTTTGTTGGAATTGGTAAAACTCTTTTGATCAAAAGTGTAGCACGCGTGAATCAACTGTTCTATGATTCTTTGATAGAAAGAAATCACAAAAAAAGGTATGTTGCTGCCATTTTGAAACGATTAAGGATCACCGAAGTAATGTCTAAACCCAATGATTCAAAGTAAAGATAAAGGATCCTGGAACAAGGAAATACCGTTTTCAATTGTCTCAACAACTAGATCAGAATGAAGAATCCAAATGGATTCTAAACGAGACAAAAAAAGGGGGTTAGAGACCACTCAATAAATGAAATGCCTAAGGGTTTTCTTTGAGCTATTTGGGAGTTATCCAACTTGAGTTATGAGTACAAATGATTTTTGCTTTTTCGAGAAAGAAGAAAAAAAAAAAGACTTAAATCATAGTCTAATGGATTTGATGATTTTATGGATCTATTTGCCATTCGAATTCTATACCTAGACATAACTTCGAATCATTTTTTCTCGAGCCGTACGAGGAGAAAACCTCTTATACGTTTCTAGGGGGGGGGGTATTGTTCATCTACATCTATCCCAATGAGCCGTCTATCGAATCGTTGCAATTGATGTTCGATCCCGAAGAGACGGAAGAGATCTTCAGAAAGTGGGTTTTTATGATCCGATAAAGAATCAAACTTATTCAAATGTTCCTGCTATTCTATATTTCCTTGAAAAGGGCGCTCAACCTACAGGAACTGTTCATGATATTTTAAAGAAGGCGGAGGTTTTTACGGAACTTCGCCTTAATCAAACGAAATTCAATTAATGAAATTGAAAAAAAAAAAAGAGTGTGGGGATCACTCATATATAGTCTATAGCTTTGTAGAACTTTTTCTCTACTATTCCCCTTTCTCTTGTTATATTCATACTTATTTATTATTTTATTGCTCTCATAGA